GGGAATGGAAACTGAACTTCCTTTTGGTTCCCCCCGAAAACGACCTTCCTTTTTTAAACCCATTTTAAAAGAATTTGAAAAAAAAATTGGAAAATCGAAAAAGAAATTTTTTCGAGCTCTAACAATTTTCAAAGGAAAAACAAAATTACTTCGACAAGTTTCAAAAGAAACAAAAAGGTGGATTATCAAAAGTGTTATTTTTCTAAAAAAAATAATAAAAAAACTTTCAAAAGTAAGTCCAATTCTCTTATTTAGATTAAGAAAAGTAGAAGTATATGAATCGGGTCAAATTAAAGAAGAAAAAAATTCCAGAATAAGTAATCAGATAATTCACGAATCATTTAGTCAAATTGCATCTCCGAGTTGGGCAAATTCTTCATTGACAGAAAAAAAAATGAAGGATCTGACCGATAGAACAAATACCATTCAAAACCAAATAAAAATAATCACAAAAGAGAAAAAAAAAGTAACTCCAAGAATAAATAATCTTAGTCTTAACAAAACAAGTTATAATGCTAAAAGATTCAAAAAATGGCAAATATTAAAAAGAAGAAATGCTCGATTAATCCGTAATTTACCATTTTTTTTGAAATTTTTCATTGAAAAAATATACACAGATATATTTTTATATATCATAAATATTCCCAGAAGAAATACAAAACTTTTTCTTGAATTAATAAAAAAAATTATTGATAAATCATCCATTTTCAATAATCCAAGAAAAAGAAACGAAGAAAGAATTAATAAAAAAAAGAAAACTCCAGTTCCTTTTCTTTCGACTATAAAAAAAAAAAAGCCGTTTGATGATATTAGTAATATTAAAGCAAATTCACATTTTTTTTATGACTTATCATCCGTGTCACAAGCATATGTATGTTACAAATTATCACAAATTGAAGTTAGTAACTCGTTAAAATCTGTTGTTCCACCATATCAAGGAATCGCCCCCTTTCTTAAGCCTAAAATAAAGGATTTTTTTGAAACACAAGGAGTGGTTCATTCAAAATTCGCAGATAAGAAACTTTTGATTTATGAAACAAATCAATGGAAAACCTGGTTAAGAGAACATTATCAATACCATTTATCTCAGACCATCTGGTCTAGATTAATACTAGAAAAATGGCGAAATACAATCCATCAGCCTCGTATAGCTAAAAATGAAAATTTAAACAAATGGCATTCATATGAAAAAGATCAATTAATTGATTCCAAAAAACAATTTGAAGTATATTCATTATCTAATCAAAAAGATAATTTTCGAAAATACTATATATATGATCTTTTATCATATAAATTTCTTAATTATGAAAATAAAGCAGAATGTTTTTTTTATAGATCTCCCTTTCAAGTAAATAAGAACCAAGAAATTTCCTATAACACGCATAAAGAAACCTTTTTTGATATCCTGAGGAACACCCCCATTAATAAAAATGGTCTAGGAAGGGTCGATATTCTATATCTGGCAAACCCGACCGATAGAAAATATTTCGATTGGAAAATTTTCAATTTTTATCTTAGGCAAAAAATTGATATTGAGGCTTGGATACTAATCGATACCAATAGGAATAAAAATACTCAAATTCATACTAATAATTCTCAAATAATTCCTAAAAAAGATCTTTTTTATCTTATGATTCCAGAAATCAATTTACCAAAATCCTACAAAGGATTTTTTGATTGGATGGGAATGAATGAAAAAATGCTAAAGCATTCCATATCGAATCTGGAACTTTGGTTCTTCCCAGAATTTGTATTACTTTCTAAGACATATAAAATGAAACCTTGGTTTATACCAAGCAAATTTCTTCTTTTAAATTTAAATAATAATAAAATTGATGAAAGGAGAAGTTTTTTGATAGCATTGAATAAAAAGCACCAAAATCAAGAAGAAAAAGAACCTACAAGTCGAAGAGATCAGAGATCTCTTCTCTCACAACAAAAAAATATTGAAGAAAATTATGCAAGATCAGACGGGAAAAAGAAAAAACAATACAAAAGTAACACGGAAGCGCAACTAAATTTCTTCCTGAAACGTTATTTGCTTTTTCAATTGAGATGGGATGCAACTTTGAATCAAAGAATGATCAATAATATCAAGGTATATTGTCTCCTGCTTAAACTGATAGATCTAAGAAGAATTACTATATCCTCCATTCAAAAGAGAGAAATGAATTTGGATATAATGCTGATTCAGAAGAATTTAACTCTTTCAGAATTGATGAAGAAGGGAGTATTGATTTTCGAACCCATTCGTCTGTCTGGAAAAAAAGATGGACAATTTATTATGTATCAAACCATAGCTATTTCGTTAGTTCATAAGAGTAAGCACCAACCGAATCAAAAATACCAAGAGCAGAGATATGTTTCTAACAAAAATTTTGATGAAACTATTTCACCACGCGAGAGAATAGCTGAAAATAGAGACAAAAATCATGTTGATTTACTTGTTCCGGAAAATATTTTATCGTTTAGACGTCGTAGAAAATTGAGAATTCTCATTTGTTTCAATTCAAACAATAGAAGTTATAGAGAAGGAAATCTGGTATTTTGGAAAGGAAAGAACATAAAAAACCGCAGCCAAGTTTTACAGGCCAATAACCATCTTAATAGAGAGAAAAATCAATTAATGAAATTAAAGCTCTTTCTTTGGCCTAATTATCGATTAGAAGATTTAGCTTGTATGAATCGTTATTGGTTTGATACCAATAATGGCAGTCGTTTCAATATGTTAAGGATACATCTGTACCCACAATTAAAAATTTGGGGATAATAGACTGTTTCTATATATCCTATACCCTATAATAGGATAGGGTATATAATTATAGGGTATAGGAAAGCAAACAAATAGACAAATCACATATCTTGTCTCACATTTCATTATAGTATCCAATATGAAATGAATCAATAAAATCTTCTTCATTTTAGGTCTAAATTCTTCGATGGAAAAATGTACCAATCTTTTTCTATTCCTATCGAATCAATCCAATCTAAAATTGGATTGATTGATAGGAATTCAGAAAGTTAGGATTTCATAAAAAAATTGGAATTCGATTATTGTATTCAAATTAATAGAATAGCATTATTATTACTGATCGGTAAAATCCATATCTGTAAAAAGGAGGGGGGAATTTTTTTTATGGTAAAAAATTCATTCATTTCGGTTATTTCTCAAAAAGAAAATGAAGAAAACAAAGGGTGCGTTGAATTTCAAGTATTAAGTTTCACCACTAAGATAAGGAGACTTACTTCGCATTTGGAATTGCACAAAAAAGACTTTTCGTCTCAGAGAGGTTTGAGAAAGGTTTTGGGAAAACGTCAACGGCTGCTGGCCTATTTGTCACAAAAAAATAGAGGACGCTATAAAGAATTAATTGGTAAGTTGGATATTCGAGAGATAAAAACTCGTTAATTTGAAGCGTGATACCCTTTGAACTTAGTCGTTTTCATTTTGATAAACCTCTTTTTACTTTCAGCAATGCACGGAAGAATGACTTGGGAAAAACTTATGATTGCACCAACTACAAGAAAAGACCTCATGATAGTCAATATGGGCCCTCACCACCCATCAATGCATGGTGTTCTTCGACTGATCGTTACTCTCGATGGTGAAGATGTTATTGACTGTGAACCTATATTGGGTTATTTACATAGAGGGATGGAGAAAATTGCGGAAAATCGAACAATTATACAATATTTGCCTTATGTGACACGCTGGGATTATTTAGCTACTATGTTCACAGAAGCAATAACTGTAAATGGACCTGAACAGCTGGGCAACATTCAAGTACCTAAAAGGGCTAGCTATATCAGAGCTATTATGTTGGAGTTGAGTCGTATCGCTTCCCATCTGTTATGGCTTGGCCCTTTTATGGCAGATATTGGAGCACAGACCCCCTTCTTCTATATTTTTCGAGAACGAGAATTAATATATGACCTATTCGAAGCTGCTACCGGTATGCGCCTGATGCATAATTATTTTCGTATCGGAGGAGTCACCGCAGATCTACCTCATGGCTGGATAGATAAATGTTTGGATTTTTGTGATTATTTTTTAACTGGGGTTGCTGAATATCAAAAGCTTATTACACGCAATCCTATTTTTTTAGAACGAGTTGAAGGCATAGGCATTATTGGCGGAGAAGAAGCACTAAATTGGGGTTTATCGGGGCCAATGCTACGAGCTTCCGGAATGCAATGGGATCTTCGTAAAGTGGATCGTTATGAGTGTTACGACGAATTTGATTGGGAGATTCAATGGCAAAAAGAAGGGGATTCATTAGCTCGGTATTTAGTACGAATCAGTGAAATGACAGAATCCATAAAAATTATCCAACAGGCTCTGGAAGGAATTCCGGGGGGGCCCTTTGAGAATTTAGAAAGCCGACGCTTTGATAGAATAAAAGACCCTGAATGGAATGATTTTGAATATCGATTTATTAGTAAAAAACCTTCTCCAACTTTTGAATTGTCCAAACAAGAACTTTATGTAAGAGTCGAAGCACCAAAAGGAGAATTGGGAATTTTTCTGATAGGAGATAGGAGTGTTTTTCCTTGGAGATGGAAAATTCGACCACCGGGTTTTATCAACTTGCAAATTCTTCCACAGCTAGTTAAAAGAATGAAATTGGCTGATATTATGACGATATTAGGTAGCATAGATATCATTATGGGAGAAGTTGATCGTTGAAATGATAATTGATACAACAGAAATACAAGCCATCAATTCTTTTTTCAGATTGGAATCCTTACAAGAAGCCTACGAGATCATATGGATGCTTGTTCCTATTTTCATTCTTGTATTAGGAATTACACTGGGTGTACTAGTAATTGTTTGGTTAGAAAGAGAAATATCTGCAGGGATACAACAACGTATTGGCCCCGAATACGCGGGGCCTTTGGGAATTCTTCAAGCTTTAGCAGATGGTACAAAACTACTTTTCAAAGAGAATCTTCTTCCATCTAGAGGAGATACTCGCTTATTCAGTATCGGGCCGTCCATAGCAGTCATATCCATTTTACTAAGTTATTCAGTAATTCCTTTTAGTTATCGCTTTATTCTAGCCGATCTTAGTATTGGTGTTTTTTTATGGATCGCCATTTCAAGTCTTGCTCCCGTTGGACTTCTTATGTCGGGATATGGATCAAACAATAAATATTCCTTTTTAGGTGGATTAAGGGCTGCTGCTCAATCAATTAGTTATGAAATACCATTAACTCTGTGTGTATTGTCAATATCTCTACGTGTGATTCGGTAAGACATAAAATTTCCCATATTTCAGAAAGTTAAATGATTTGAATATTTACATTATTGGGTTGATGAATTAAACCAGATAGTTATATGAGTGAAAAAAATGGCTTAAAATTTTGCTGTTAAAGGAATTCAATCTCATTTCCTATGTACAAGAATTTAAGTGAAAGTAAACAGAAGCAGTCAAGACTGTCTACCCCGAGATTGGTTGATTAGTCATCATCGCTTGAAGCGGGTTCAAAAGATCAACCATATGGGGTTTTTACTATATCATTACCATAGATGTATTACCTTATTAATGAGAGATTCCAAAAAAAAAATGAGTGGATGGTTAGGAACACCAAGATACACAAAGGATTAGTAATGGCGATTCGGTAAATTATCCAATAGGATATTTTTTTATAGAAAAGGAATTCGAATTGGGGCCTAAAATCGGTAGAAATGATTAAGAAGTACTCCCCTCGATTTCGATCCAGAGTATGTTCCTATCCACTGATTAAGTAGATAACTATCAAGAACGAAGAAATCTTTTATTTTTCATTTTTCTGAGAAAGGAGAAGAGGAACGAAATAAAACCAAAAGACTCGAATTACAAAAAAAAATATTTTTTTTTTCATTCAAGGATAAAGTTATTAATAAAAAAATAAAAATGAAAATTTTTAAAAGATGAGATCAATTCCGAAGCACTTTTTCTTAAAAATCTAGCAGACAGAATTCCATTGGTCTAATTCTAGGCCTTAGGATAAGAGTTTGATTTTATATCAAGCCTACAAACACATTAAGATAAATAATGTTGAAAGGTCCGTAGATTTATTTGTAACTGTGACCTATGAGGAGCCGTATGAGGTGAAAATCTCATGTACGGTTCTGTAATAGCGACGGTAAGAGTGATGTTATCGTCGACTATGATTATCTAACAGTTTAAGTACAGTTGATATAGTTGAAGCACAATCAAAATACGGTTTTTGGGGATGGAATCTGTGGCGTCAACCTATAGGGTTTATCGTTTTTCTAATTTCTTCTCTAGCCGAGTGCGAGAGATTACCTTTTGATTTACCAGAAGCCGAAGAAGAATTAGTAGCAGGTTATCAAACCGAATATTCGGGTATCAAATTTGGTTTATTTTATGTTGCTTCGTATCTAAATTTATTAGTTTCTTCATTATTTGTAACAGTTCTTTACTTGGGGGGTTGGAATCTTTCTATTCCATACCTATTTGTTCCCGAGTTTTTTAACATAAATAAAAGAAGTAAAGTTTTTGGAATAATAATTGGTATCTTTATTACATTAGCTAAAACTTATTTGTTCTTGTTCATTTCTATTGCAACAAGATGGACTTTACCGAGACTGAGAATGGACCAACTATTAAATCTTGGTTGGAAATTTCTTTTACCTATTTCTCTAGGCAATTTATTATTAACAACTTCGTCCCAACTTCTTTCACTGTAAAGGAATAGAATATTCTATTATATTCTATTCTTTACAACTTATCTCAAACAAGAAAAAGAAACAAGTAAAATTTTATATATATATTCAAATATGTTCGCTATGTTAACTCAGCTGTTGAACTCTGGTCAACAAACAATACGAGCTGCCAGGTCCATTGGTCAAGGTTTCATGATTACCTTGTCCCACACAAATCGTTTACCCATAACTATTCAATATCCCTACGAAAAATTGATCACATCAGAACGTTTCCGGGGTAGAATCCACTTTGAATTTGATAAATGCATTGCTTGTGAAGTATGTGTTCGTGTATGTCCTATAGATCTACCCGTTGTAGATTGGAAATTGCAAACCGATATTCGAAAGAAACAATTACTTAATTACAGTATTGATTTTGGAATCTGTATATTTTGTGGTAATTGCGTCGAGTATTGTCCAACAAATTGTTTATCAATGACTGAAGAATATGAACTTTCTACCTATGATCGTCACGAATTGAATTATAATCAAATTGCTTTAGGTCGCTTACCGGCATCAATAATTGAAGATTACACAATTCGAACAATTTCTTTGAATTTACCTCAAATAAAAAATGTATAAAACCCTCGATTCACAAAACATTTACAAATTCAAAATCAAAATACTTTTGGATCGAAAGGACCGGGCTTGATCAATACAAAAGAACGGTTGGTGAGAATCGTGGCTTCATTTTAATTAAAAATTGATTTCTAGTCGAATAGTGATTTGAAAATATGAAAATAGAAAGTTTCAACCTCTGTTTTCGAGGATAAGAGTAGTCCAATACTTTATTTACAGCGATCCGAATCACCCCGATTCAAATTTAATTCAATTAAGAAGTATCCTAAAAAATAGGATAACTTCTTTTTTCCTGGTCAGGTCAAAAAAGGCATGAAATTTTTCTATTTTTTTTATAAAATCAAATGGATTTACCTGGGCCAATACATGATTTTCTTTTAGTCTTTCTGGGATCGGGTCTTATATTAGGAAGTCTGGCAGTAGTATTACTTCCGAATCCAATTTATTCGGCCTTTTCATTGGGATTGGTTCTTTTTTGTATATCCTTATTCTATATTCTATCGAACTCATATTTTGTAGCTGCCGCGCAACTCCTTATTTATGTAGGAGCTATAAATGTTTTAATCATTTTTGCTGTGATGTTTATGAATGGTTCAGAATATTACAAAGATTTTCATCTTTGGACTGTTGGGGATGGAGTTACTTCAATCGTTTGTACAAGTCTTTTTATTTCACTAATTACTACTATTCCCGATACGTCCTGGTATGGGATCACTTGGACTATAAAATCAAATCAGATTCTAGAACAAGATTTGATAAGTAATAGTCAAAAAATTGGAATTCATTTAGCAACAGATTTTTTTCTTCCATTTGAACTCGTTTCAATAATTCTTTTAGTCGCCTTAATAGGTGCTATTGCTATAGCTCGTCAATAAGAAATCTTTAAAACAGTTAATTCAACGAGAATCAACACAAAAGGATGTTCTAATTTGTTAATTGGAGTTAATTTGAATTTCTATCTAATGTAGAATCGAAAAACTTGACTTTTATTACCAATCTATTCCATTGTTCCATATTTGTTAAAATCAAATGGATTGAATTATTGTTCAGATTAAAATCAATTAAAATTGATAAGGAGTTGGTTAATGATGCTAGAACATATACTTGTTTTGAGTGCCTATTTATTTTCTATTGGTATCTATGGATTGATCACAAGTCGAAATATAGTTAGAGCCCTTATATGTCTTGAACTTATATTAAATTCCGTTAATATCAATTTTGTAACATTTTCTGATATTTTTGATAATCGTCAATTAAGAGGAGACATTTTCGCAATTTTTGTTATAACTATTGCAGCCGCTGAAGCAGCTATTGGACCTGCTATTGTTTCATCAATTTATCGTAACAGAAAATCAACTCGTATTAACCAATCAAATTTGTTGAATAAATAGTATTCATCATATAGGTGAAATTTTGAATATTAATAAATAAATTTAAATTTGCGAGTTTGGTATGGGCAAGGTATGATCGTGGTTGCAAAAAAATAAGAAATCAAAGTATTTTTGACCTCCCTCATAAATCAATTCGGCAGTAAATTGATTCTGATCACTCATTGATTCGTCTAGAATCTAACTATAGGATTTGTTTATAAGTTAGTTTACTAAACTGAAAATTTATGACGTTAAAAAATGTATAGATCCAATGTCACATTCAGTAAAGATTTATGATACATGTATAGGATGTACTCAATGTGTCCGGGCGTGCCCCACGGATGTATTAGAAATGATACCCTGGGACGGATGTAAAGCTAAACAAATCGCTTCCGCTCCAAGGACTGAGGACTGTGTTGGTTGTAAGAGATGTGAATCTGCCTGTCCCACGGATTTTTTGAGTGTTCGAGTTTATTTATGGCATGAAACAACTCGCAGTATGGGTCTAGCTTATTGATACATTCCATAAAATTCTACTGGAGTCCATAGTCCATTGTCTTTTTTTTACCGACAAGGTCCGTGCTCAAAATCGAATTAAATTGAGCACGGATTTTTCTGGCCCAAGTCTATCTTGTCTTTACCACGAACCATTTTCCCTGCTTAACAATAATTGTAGTTTTGCCAATATTTGCGGGTTGCTTAATTTTTTTTCTTCCGCATAGGGGAAATAGAGTAATACGCTGGTATACTATATGTATGTGTATTTTAGAGCTTCTTCTAACGACTTATGCATTCTGCTATCATTTTCAGCCGGATGATCCATTAATCCAACTAACGGAGGATTATAAATGGATCCATTTTTTTGATTTCCATTGGAGATTAGGAATAGATGGACTCTCTATAGGACCCATTTTACTGACGGGATTCATCACTACTTTAGCTACTTTAGCGGCTTGGCCGGTTACTAGAGATTCTCGATTATTTCATTTCCTGATGTTAGCAATGTACAGTGGGCAAATAGGATTATTTTCTTCTCGAGATCTTTTACTTTTTTTCCTCATGTGGGAGTTAGAATTAATTCCCGTTTATCTACTTGTATCCATGTGGGGAGGAAAAAAACGTCTGTACTCGGCTACAAAATTTATTTTGTACACGGCGGGGGGTTCTATTTTTCTTTTAATGGGAGTTCTGGGTATCGGTTTATTTGGTTCTACGGAACCAACATTAAATTTTGAAATATTAACTAATCAGTCCTATCCTGTGGCCTTGGAAATAATATTTTATATTGGATTTTTTCTTGCTTTTGCTGTCAAATTGCCAATCATACCCCTACATACAT